TCAAGCTTTTTCATAACAATTTCTATTAGAAATGAATTTTCCAACATTTGACTCCGTACTGCTGAAAGATTTAACCGCACACTTGAAAAATAGCCCAAAAGGTGAAATGAATGTTCGGAGAATTGGTTTATTTGGATCATTCCTGGTTGAGACCAAACATCAAAATGACATTGCCATAAATGGATAAGATAGTATTTCCATTTATTCATCAAAAAGGGCGCATTCTTTGAAGCCAAAATGGATTTTCCTTGATATCGAACATAATGAATGAAAGTATCTGTGAAGAATGATAAGGTAGACGAAAAATCCTTAGCAAAGACTTCGACAAAACCGTCCGTTTTTGCATAGAAATAGATTCGCTCAAAAAAAACACTAAAAGATTTTAATCGTAAATGAGAGAATTTGTTACGCAGAAAAAGGAAGATAGATTCGTATTCACATACATAAAAATGATATAGGAATAAGAAAAATCTTGGATTACTTTTTGAAAAAGTAGAAATCGATTTTTTTGGAGTAATAAGACTATTCCAATTACAATACTCATAAAGAAACAACCTTAATAAATGAAAGAAAGGGGTATCTTTCACCCAGTATCGCAAGGTTTGAACCAAAATTTCCAGATGGATAGGATAGGGGATTCGTACATCTGACACATAATTTAAATATGTCAATTTATCCTCGAAAAACGGAAAAATGGAATGAATTGATCGCAAATTCTTATAATATTTTATGATTTCTGCCTCCTCTAAGGAGGAGCTTAATTGTAGGGAAAATGGAATTTCCACGACGATAGTAAAACCTTCTGATATTATTTGAGAATATAAATTCTTGTTATAACCCCAAAATTGATTTTTTTTAGAATCATTAGCAGAAATAATCAAATGATTCTGTTGATACATTCGAGTAATTAAACGTTTTACAATCAGTAAACTAGATTTATTGTCATAATCTACATTTTCTGCAAAAATGGATCCATTAAAATCATGACCATAAGCAAGTCCATAAATATACTCACGAAAAATAAGTGGGTATAGGAAGTCCTGTTGGCGCGATATATCTAGTTCTAAATCTACTTGATATTCCTCCATTTTTGAAATTCAATTTGAATTTGGTCAAAGGATCAGGGATTCATTGATTCTCAAATGATACATAGTGCGATACAGTCAAAACAAGGTATTCTATATTCTAATTAGAATAAAAAATGAGTATGAATAGATACCTAGAAAACAAGTAAAACCCATCAACGGACTCTCTCTCCTCGCTTTTTCCATCTAATTGTTCTAGGATAACAAGCTAGTTAGAAATCCTTTATTTTCTCAGCCTAATCGCTCTTTTGATTTTGGAAAAAAAAAAGATCTTTATCAATATACTCTTTCTTCTACACATTTATCGCCATCGCATAATGGAGAATAGCTAATAGTTAGGACTCATAACAAAAATCAATCAATAAATAATCTATTCGTGGCAAAAGCTTTTCCCACATCAAGCACTAATCAATTTTTAACATACAATTAGATGGGTAATCATTCAAATTAAAAACGAAAGCTCGTTGCTTATTGTTTCCCTATAATTGGAGCCGCCAAGCTCTATCCCTTTATTAATTCAACCCCAACTGCATTTTTTTTCTTTCGATCCAAGAATTCAAACAAAAATTTTGGCCGGATCCAATAAGAATGAAATCTTTTTTTTTTTAATTCGCCATTGTATTGATACGACATGCTGCTTTTTCCATTCATTCCTTTCTGGATCAGTCGTGGTTTTACAAACTCTACCGATGGTATGGACGAACTAATTGCTTCATAGAAATGTGTAAAAAATTGAGTCGCGCTTAAAAGCCGAGTACTCTACCATTGAGTTAGCAACCCTAATAAAATTTTAAAAATAGGATGTGTATATTCAATCGCAATAAAAAAGCCTACGGAACGGTAACGTGAATAAATCGATCGATTTATTCATGTTCGAATTATATTTGTTTGATATGCTCTTGTCAATATGAGTATTGAAAAACGAATATAAAAGAATACAATTGAGAGACAAAAAACAAAAACAAGCAAAACAGATTAAAATTAGAAAATGAAATATAGATTCTATTTATATATTATTAATAGATTATTTAATTTATTATTTATTCTATCTATATTATCTATTTTATTTAATTATTTTATGTTATAATTATTAAATCGAACTTCTATTCTAAACTCAAAAATTATAGAAAAAACTTCTTAATAGTTCCCCCTGTTGTGTGAAATTCACATCGAAAAACGAAATCGTTGTTCTCTATTAAGAATCGGAAGAACCCTTTTCGTAAAATCTTGGTCCGCTTAATAAGTTTCTATTCCAATACGAAAAGAAAAAAAGGGCAATATACAGGGTGGGTAACAAAAGTTATGTTATGATATTTAGTTTGATCTATGGTCCGAAACGAAACTACGGGATAGAAAAGAATACACCAATCCTAACGATCCATAGGATTCATTATGGATACAAGCTAAGAATAAGA